TAATATGGGTTTCAATGAAGCAAGTTTAGTTATTAGTAAAGCCGAAGTCAACGAGGGTACTACTATGAAAAAATTAAAACCTCGAGCTCGAGGACGGAGTTATGCAATAAAAAGACCCACTTGTCATATAAGGATTGTATTGAAAGATACATCTTTCTATGAAGAAGAAGATTTCTTTTGCTTAAAAAAATCCGAATGAAAAAAAAAAAAGAAGTACACAGATATGACATATCATTATATGTATAATAGTGGGGGATTATGGGACAAAAAATAAATCCACTTGGTTTCAGACTTGGTACAACCCAAGGTCATCATTCTATTTGGTTTGCACAAGCCAAAAATTATTCCGAGGGTCTACAAGAAGATCAAAAAATACGAAATTGTATCAAGAATTATATACAAAAAAATATGAGAATATCCTCTGGTGTAGAGGGAATTGCACGCATAGAAATTCGAAAAAGAATTGATCTGATTCAAGTCATAATCTATATGGGATTCCAAAAGTTATTACTAGAAGGCAAGACGCGAAGAATCGAAGAATTACAGATGAATGTACAAAAAGAACTTAATTGTGTGAACCGAAAACTCAACATTGCTATCACAAGAATTACAAACCCTTATGGGCACCCTAATATTCTTGCAGAATTTATAGCCGGACAATTAAAGAATAGAGTTTCATTTCGCAAAGCAATAAAAAAGGCTATTGAATTAACCGAACAGGCAGATACAAAAGGAATTCAAGTACAAATTGCAGGTCGCATCGACGGAAAAGAAATTGCACGTGTCGAATGGATCAGAGAAGGTAGGGTTCCTCTACAAACCATTCGAGCTAAAATTGATTATTGTTCCTATGGAGTCCGAACGGTCTATGGAGTATTAGGCATCAAAATTTGGATATTTTGGGAATAAGAATACTTTCCTTGTCTTTACTCTTTACACTATATCCATTGATAAAAAAAATAGAATAAAAAAAAACTTTTTCTCTTAAATCAAAAAAATAAGCAATTCTGTAAGGTTGAATAAAAATTTGATTGATGATTTCATATAATTGCTATGCTTAGTGTGTGACTCGTTGGTTTTTTTTATAGGATAGAATTCCAAAAAAATGGACAGACCCCTACTGTGAACTAATAACTATAGAACTAATAACCAACTCATCGTTTCACATTATCTGGATACAAAAAAGCAGTCAAGATATGATATATTGGTCATATCATTGTAGCAACTGAAATCTTTCTTGCATAAAAAAAAATCAATCTGATTATGATATAAAAAAAGTATGCAGATAAAAGAAAAGGAAGGTTGAGAGAAAGAAAGAAAAAGAATATCAATGATATAGGATTCCAATATATGTAAGGTTTATGAGTCATCTCATAAAATGCAGTGTAATAAAGCATCAATACTGATTCATCCATAACTATATGAATCTATTCATAGAAAAAAATCAAGAGCCTCGAGTCAATAAAGACTGAGAAGATTGACTCAAGAACAAATTTCATGAGGGGCTCCATTATAGAATTCAAACCTAACCATTAATTGCGAAGCGATGGGAACGATGGAACCTATGAATACGTAAGATTCTATTGAAAAATGAATCCTAATAATTCATTAGGGGGGATGGCGGAACGAACCAGGGACCAATTCATTTATTCCGAGAATTCATGAGCTAACCCTACAACTAAAATAGATATTGAAAGAGTAAATATTCGCCCGCGAAAGTTTTTATTAGATTACTCAATCTTGTTCGATCCAATATGATAATATGAGCAAAGGCAAAACAAAATAAAGATTCGTTATAAAAAAACGACATTATCTCATTATCTATAAATAGAAATAATTATCTAGAAAAAAAAATACATGTTTAAGTATATATCCAAACAAGATATAGAAATTTCTAATAGATTAGATGAAATCTCAAAGAATCCATGATTCAGTATATTGTCATAAAATTATAAAATTCGAATCGTTTCATTCGCGAGGAGCCGGATGAGAAGAAACTCTCATGTCCGGTTCTGTAGTAGAGGTGGAATTGAGAAAGAACCATCAACTATAACCCCAAAAGAACCCGATTTCGTAAACAACATAGAGGAAGAATGAAAGGAATATCTTATCGAGGTAATCGTATTTGTTTCGGGAAATATGCTCTTCAGGCACTTGAACCTGCTTGGATCACATCTAGACAAATAGAAGCAGGGCGACGAGCAATGACAAGAAATGTGCGCCGTGGTGGAAAAATATGGGTACGTATATTTCCAGACAAACCAGTTACAGTAAGACCTACGGAAACACGTATGGGTTCGGGTAAAGGATCTCCCGAATATTGGGTAGCTGTCGTTAAACCAGGTAGAATACTTTATGAAATGGGCGGAGTAGCAGAAAATATAGCCAGAAAGGCTATTTCAATAGCGGCGTCCAAAATGCCTATACGAACTCAATTTATGATTTCGGGATAGGAACGTAGAACCAAAGGAAAGAAGTCTTGGGGATAAAAAAACAATTGCAGGTTTCTTTTTGACAAACAATATTTCTTTTTTTTTTTACTTCGCCCTTTGTATTAACATTGAAAGAACAGATCAAAAAATGATATGATTCAACCTCAAAGCCATTTGAATGTAGCGGATAACAGCGGGGCCCGAGAATTAATGTGTATTAGAATCATAGGAGCTAGTAATCGCCGATATGCTCATATCGGTGACATTATTGTTGCTGTGATCAAGGAAGCATTACCAAACACACCTCTAGAAAGATCAGAAGTGATCAGAGCTGTAATTGTACGTACTTGTAAAGAACTTAAACGTGACAACGGTATGATAATACGATATGATGATAATGCTGCAGTTGTGATTGATCAAGAAGGAAATCCAAAAGGAACTCGAGTTTTTGGTGCGATTGCCCGAGAATTGAGACAGTTAAATTTCACTAAAATAGTTTCATTAGCACCTGAGGTATTATAAGATGAGATCATACGTAATATAGTTCTATTATACATAGTATTTGGATGAAATAGATTAATTAGTGGATTAGGTTGTATCTGACGCATATCCCTTTATTTAATAAATAAAATATAAAAAGAAATAAAAAATAGCATGTTGATTATATCAAAAATGGGAGGCAACCCAAAATTTAGTTTATCATGGGTAGGGACACTATTGCTGACATAATAACCTCTATACGAAATGCTGACATGAATAGAAAAGGGACGATTCAAATAGCATCCACTAACATCACGGAAAACATTGTTAAAATACTTTTAAGAGAAGGTTTTATCAAAAACGTGAGGAAGCATCAGGAAAACAACAAATATTTTTTGGTTTTAACCCTACGACATAGAAGGAATAGGAAAGGACCCTATCGAACTATTTTAAATTTAAAAAGTATCAGTAGGCCTGGCCTACGAATCTATTCGAACTATCAACGAATTCCTAGAATTTTAGGCGGGATGGGGATTGTAATTCTTTCGACTTCTCGAGGTATAATGACAGACCGAGAGGCTCGACTAGAAAGAATCGGCGGAGAAATTTTGTGTTATATATGGTAATCTTTCTGATATCCGAATTGGATCCGGAATTTCCTATTTGTCAAAAGAAAAAAGGGTGGGTTAGTTGATATCATTCCTACTACATTAGGTGATACTTCTAGGGCTTTTACCTAGAATGAAAGAACAAAAAAATGGATTCATGAAGGTTTCATTAATGAATCACTTCTCCTTCTAAATGGTATGTATGCTCGGGGTTTTTCGATAATGAAGATCTAATTCTAGGTTATGGTTCATGAAGGATCCGACGGAGTTTTATACGTATACGATGGGGGAGAGGGGCAAAATTGAAGTAAGTCATTATGATTCAACCAGAGGGCGTATAATTTATAGATGCCACAACAAGGATTCGAATGATTAGGTTGTTTTTTCAACTTCAGCATTCCCTTCATGGGGATACAATTTGAGGTTCAACATTTCAAGAAACTTATTTTCTTCCAATAAATAGAGTCAGAATTAAGTTAAGGAACGACAACTATGAAAATAAGGGCCTCCGTTCGTAAAATTTGTGAAAAATGTCGACTGATCCGTAGGAGGGGACGAATTAGAGTAATTTGTTCTAATCCGAGACATAAACAAAGACAAGGATAATCTTTTGAAAAGGGGCTCTCTAACGTAAAGGACCCAATGAAAAAAATAGGATCTGTTTTGACATGAAATGGATATATCCATATATCTCGAATTTCTATTTATGAGATGATAAAGTATGGCAAAATCTAGACCAAGAACTGGTTCACGTACGAATGCCCGTAGTGGTTCACGTAAAAGTACACGTAGAATACCAAAGGGAGTTATTCATGTTCAAGCAAGTTTCAACAATACCATTGTGACTGTTACAGATGTACGGGGTCGGGTAATTTCTTGGTCCTCCGCCGGTACTTGTGGATTCAATGGTACAAGAAGGGGGACGCCATTTGCTGCTCAAACCGCAGCAGGAAATGCTATTCGGACAGTAGTAGATCAAGGTATGCAACGAGCAGAAGTCATGATAAAAGGTCCTGGTCTCGGAAGAGATGCAGCATTACGAGCTATTCGTAGAAGTGGTATACTATTAAGTTTCGTACGTGATGTAACCCCTATGCCACATAATGGCTGTAGACCTCCTAAAAAAAGACGTGTGTAGAAATGAAAATGAAAGAGATTTCAAGAGAAATAAACGATTCAATGATCTGATCAAATAATATTATTATGGTTCGAGAGAAAGTAAGAGTATCTACTCGGACACTACAGTGGAAGTGTGTTGAATCAAGAGCAGACAGTAAGCGTCTTTATTATGGACGCTTTATTCTATCTCCACTTATGAAAGGGCAAGCAGATACAATAGGCATTGCGATGCGAAGAGCTTTGCTTGGGGAAATAGAAGGAACATGTATCACCCGTGCAAAATTTGAAAAAATACCACATGAATATTCTACCATAGTAGGTATTCAAGAATCAGTACATGAAATTTTAATGAATTTGAAAG